CTTGATCAGATTGGAATGGGATGATAAATCTATTTCTTCGCCTCTTAGCCAATAAATCAGAATTCTCGTGGAGAATGGTAGGATATATGAAATTCCAATGACCGTTGGATATGATTCGATCAGGTCCTGAATAATCAAGAACCCCCCCCCTTTTACCGTAAGGATTCGAACTAAACAATTTGTGTCTCACTTGATCATTAGTCACGGAGAGGTCAGAAATGGATCTCCATTCAACAGAATGAACATTCATTTGATCTTGATCCTTGTGGAGCGAAAAAGGCACTATACTGGATCTGCACAGAGCTCCTGATAATATCCATAAATGACTTGTTTTGGGTAAGAGATGAACATTACCATATTTATATTCAGGTGCATGGTACACATCGGTACTCCAGTGCATTTCTCCCTCTGAGTCAGAATAAATATGTTTTCGAACTTTCTCTTTAACTTTATTAAAATTGAAAGTGGATGTTCCAGCGCGAATCTCAGCAATCACTTGTTCTGATTCTACATATTGATCGTTTTGAACTAAAAGAAAACTTTTGGGTGGAATATTCACATTATGTAGAATATCGTGACTCTCAATAGTTACATACAGGTCTATATAACATAGAAAAGCAGGATGCCCATGACGTGTACGTGTGGGATGAACCAAATCCTCATTGAATTTGATTTTTCCCTTAAAAGGAGCTCGTACATGTTCTGCAGTACCACCTGTGAATACTCCACCGGTATGAAAAGTTCTTAATGTTAGTTGAGTCCCCGGTTCGCCGATTGATTGACCCGCAATAATACCTACTGCTTCTCCTAATTCGACCAGGTCGCCATGAGTGGGACTCTGACCATAACATAATCGACAGATCCAAGATATACTCCTGCAAAGAAAGGGGGTTCGAATATATATTGGTTGTGTTCGAAAGGTTATGAATCGAGTGACAAGTCCAACCCCAATATCTTTATTTTGAGCGGCAATGCAACGTGGGCCCATATATATATTGTATGCTAATACACGACCAATTAGTGTTTGGACCCAAATTCTTTCCGTCATCCCATTTCTAGGACTCACGGAAATGCCTCGGGTAGTGCCACAATCTGTTCTACGTACAACAATGTGTTGAACTACTTCAACAAGTCTACGCGTGAGGTATCCAGCATCTGATGTTCGTACAGCAGTATCCACAACTCCTTTGCGGGCTCCGTAGCAGGAAATGATATATTCCGTTAAAGAAAGTCCTTCGCGTAAATTGCTTTGAATCGGTAAATCAATCATTTGTCCTTGGGGATCCGACATTAATCCTCTCATACCTACTAATTGGTGTACCTGAGATGCATTTCCTCTAGCTCCCGAAAAGGACATTATATGGACTGAATTAGAAGGATCAGTCATCCTAAAATTAGGATGCATTTCTTGTCTCAAATATTCACTTGTAGCATACCATATCTCAATGGATTGGCGTAATTTTTCTACTGTGTGTACATTCCCATAATGATGGTGCTTTTCTAAAATGAAACTTTGTTGTTCAGCATCTTGGACTAGCCACCCCTTAGAAGGTACTGTTAAAAGATCATCAATTCCTAATGAAATGGATGTAGCAGTGGCTTGCTGGAAACCCAGAGTCTTTACTTGATCCAGGGTGTGCGATGTATATGCCATTCCGAAGTGATCTATTAATCTGCTAATAAGTCGTTTCATGGCAGACCCATCTATCGCTTTATTGTAAAAGAACAGATCAGCCCATTCTGCCATAAGTACTTCTCTATTCCGCTGAGTAGGATTCGCCAATGGGTTTGAGTCAGTGATTCGAAGACCTCCTTTACTGGATCTCGATTCATGTAGAAATTAAGGAATTATGATTCCAGTTGAACCGGAGAGATCCAAATTCCCGCGGTATTACATAATTCCTTAGCTTAGGTACCGTATGAGTAGGCCTGACAAAACCCCTGTATGGCTTCTTCTATTTCTCGAGAAAAAGAAATATGACCAACAGTGGTTCGGGTGTATATACAAAGGGTTTGTTTTTTTATACGTCTTACTATTAGATAGTGCCCATAAATTTCATGATAGGTACCCAAAGATTCATATTGAACTTCGACAGGAACTTCTCTTGAGGCAATGACACGTTGATCTAGTCGCCACCGAAGCCACAAAGGACTATCTAAATTGATTCGTTTCTGCTGATAAACTATAAGTACATCATAGGAACTACAAAAATAGGGCTCTTTCTCTTTCGTAGTATATTTATACTTATAATCATTAACTGTTTCATTTTGATAGTTTATGCGATTCCATGGATTATACCTATTTGCACAAATACCTCGACGATTCCCGATCGTTAATACATAGAGTCCAATAAGCATATCTTGGGTTGGTACCGAAATGGGATCTCCAATAGCCGGAGAAAAGAGATTCATATGAGAAAACATAAGTAAACGAGCCTCCGCTTGCGCTTCCAAAGATAAAGGTACATGAACAGCCATTTGATCCCCATCAAAGTCTGCA